TTACTTGTTTGTTACTTGTTTGTTACTTGTTTGTTGCTTGTTTGTTGTTTGTAGGGGGTTTCGTTTAAAATAGTTTGTCGTGGGGGAACGATTTGTGAACGATTTATGAACGATTTGTGATGGTTTATTTATTAATGTAACTTCAGTGCTATTGACATGAAACAATGACATGAATAAGACATGAATAAAATTCGTGATGAAAAATGCAGTGTAAATTTAAATGAAAACTCTCTAGTTTTGTTTAGAAAGTTAGAGGAAGTGTAAAAGTGGAAAATTATGTCTATCAAGCATTCATCAAATAACAACATAAATAAGAGTTTGTGGATCTACCATAACCAGATGCAAAACAAAGTGCATCAGTGTCAAAGTGATTCCCCCAATACTTCAACCGTCTCATTCAGTTATTCCTGAGGACTACAAATAGGCCGCAACGCATGTGATGCCCAAGTTTTAGATTGTATTTACCTCGGTGCACTGGAGGGGCTGCCTGAAGACGCCCAAAAAAAAAAGGAACCAAAAGTGGGAAGACTTCCTATGCCGCGATCACGGACTAAAATGATGATAAATAGCCAACCAGATGTATCGGTGAAGTACAAGTTGAGAGGATTAACCTAGTTATGGCCCTGACATAGGAACCAGAGGCGCAAAAGAGCAAGTTGGGCTAGGGGTGTAGGGGGAAAGAATGGTCCTGAAGCTAGTAACGTAGGATCTTACAAACACCGGGTTGCTGATTTCACGTGAGGTGCTCGATTAATAAATCCACCTGATACCTGCTTTGTGCACATCTAGAAATATTGCAGGTAATGGGCGGCGTCCAATCATAGTGTGTGTTCAAGCACTGCCGTATTGAAAATCACTGATATGTATAAAGTAGCATTCTAATGGTTTTAGCCTAGTTCATAGTGGCTGTTCCGTAGTTCAGGCCAGTGGATTTCTTTGGGGGAGACATGTTCGGGGGGAGGAATTACCCGTAATTAAGGGTTATTCCTCAGACCATGACAGAGTCCATTCCTTGTGGGAGATATGCGTGGGAGCTTATAATACCCGAGTTAAATACTTATGAATCTAGTACATGGAGTATTATGTATATGGGGTAAATAGGTTAATGCAATGAAGTACATAGGCTGGAGTTTTAGAAAGCTGTATAAAATCCATGCATGCTCGCATGGGGGGGTAGGGGGGGTACGTTAATATGGGGGGGCTGCATGCTTATTAAGGTAATTGTACTGCATTTGTTCTTGTAGTTGAGGGTGTTCAACGGTGGTTTTTCAAGCCACAAGCCTTGGATAAAAGCCAAGCAAGAACTACCATGGCTTATTTTGTTCTTTTTTTAGGGGTGTGTTTTGTGCTTGGAAGTTTGGCGGTAGCATCTAATCCTTCGCCATATTATGGGGTGGTGGGTTTGGTATTGGCTTCTGTTGTGGGGTGTGGGTGGTTGTTGAGTCTTGGTGTCTCTTTTGTGGCGTTAGTGTTGTTTATGGTTTATTTGGGGGGGATGTTAGTAGTTTTTGTCTATTCGGTATCTTTAGCGGCGGATCCATTTCCAGAAGCTTGGGGGGATTGACGTGTTATGGGGTATTGTGCTGGTTTTGTTCTGGTGCTTGTTGTGGGGGTGCTTGTTGGCGGGTTTGTTGAGGGTTGTAAGCTTGGAGTTACTACTGTAGATAGTGGCGGTATGTTTTTGGCTCGGTTGGATTTCAGTGGGGTGGCTATGTTCTATTCGTATGGGGTTGGAATGTTTTTAGTGGCAGGGTGGGGGTTGTTGTTGACTTTGTTTGTTGTACTAGAGTTAGTTCGTGGTTTGTCTCGGGGGGCGATTCGAGCAGTTTAGGGGGTCGGGCGGCGTCAGAGAATAGTTTAGTGTAAAATACCAGCTTTGGGAGTTGGAGATGGAGGTTTGAGTCCTCTTTTTCTGATTCTGTGGGAACTCTAAGAAGAGGTGTAGTCTTCAGCTTTGGTTTACAAGACCAATGTTTTGTATAAACTATTAGAGTATTTAGTAGTTTAGTATTTTGTTTTCTAGGGCTCCGATAAGGGGGAAAAGGAGTAGGATGATGGTAAAGTAGGCAAGGGAGGCTAGTTGGCCGATGATGATGAATGGGTGTTCTACTGGTTGGCTACCGATTCATGTGAGGATAAAGAGGTTGGCAACTAGGGTTCAGAAGAGTATTTGGGAGATTGGGCGGAAGGTCATTGTGCGTTGTTTGGATTTGTGGAGGAATGGGCTTAGAAAGAGTACTAGCACTGAGGCAGCTAGGGCTAGTACTCCTCCCAGTTTGTTAGGGATCGAGCGTAGAATGGCGTATGCGAATAGGAAGTATCATTCTGGCTTGATATGAGGGGGGGTGACTAGTGGGTTTGCTGGTGTAAAGTTCTCTGGGTCTCCTAGGAGGTTTGGGGAAAATATGGCTAGCGTTATTAGGGGGAGAAGTATCAGGATGAAGCCTAGGATGTCTTTTAGTGAGAAGTAAGGGTGGAATGGGATTTTGTCGCAGTTTGATACGATTCCTAGTGGGTTGTTTGAGCCAGATTCGTGAAGGAAGGTGAGGTGAATTAGGGTGAGACCTGCAATTATGAATGGTAGAAGGAAGTGTAGGGCAAAGAATCGGGTTAATGTGGGGTTGTCTACTGAGAATCCTCCTCATGCCCACTCTACAAGGGTCTGGCCGATGTAAGGGATGGCAGAAAATAAGTTAGTGATGACTGTGGCACCTCAGAATGATATTTGGCCTCAGGGGAGGACGTATCCTACGAAGGCAGTTGCTATTAGGGTTAATAGGAGGATGACTCCTGTGTTTCAGGTTTCTTTGTATAGGTAGGAGCCGTAGTAGAATCCTCGTCCAATGTGCAGATAGATGCAAATGAAGAAGAATGAGGCTCCATTTGCATGTAGGTTGCGGATTAATCAACCGTATTGTACGTTTCGGCATGTATGAGCCACAGATGAGAAAGCTAGGGTTGTGTCTGCAGTGTAGTGTATGGCTAGTAGTAGACCAGTGAGGATTTGTGTGATTAAACAAATGCCTAGGAGGGATCCGAAGTTTCATCAGGCAGAGATGTTTGGGGGGGTAGGTAGGTCGATTAGGGAGTTATTGACTATTTTTAGTAGGGGGTGGGACTTTCGTGGGTTTGGGGCCATTAATTGGGGTTATGTCAATAGAATTGCAATGATGATAGATAGGGCGAATGTTCCTAAGTAGGTTTTGATGAGTCCTGTATGGAAAGTGGTTGAGGTTTTGGAGGCTATTATTTGAAGGTCGGCAAGTCCTTCTGGGCCTATTTTTTTGTATCAGGACAAGTCAATTAGGTGAGAGGCAAGTTTTTGTCCTTTGTTTAGTAGGCTTGTGGAGCTAGAACGGTGGGATAGCTGGTTGAAGTAGCCTAGGGTAGAGGAGAAGTTTATGAGGATGTTTTGTTTTGGTTTGGTTAGGGTGCGGGTTATATTGGATAGTTCTAGGGCTAGGGCGATGCCTAGGGCTGTGACTATGATGGCTGCGGTTTTTGTGATGGTTGGTATGGTTATTGGAGGGGTTTTTGCTGGGGTGATGTAGGTTGTGATGATTAGTCCTGCTATGATGCTACCCATGGCGAGGCGGGTGATTGGGTTGGTGATTGTTTGGTTGTTTTCATTTACTGGTATAAGTGTTATTATGCGGGTAAAGCCTGTTTGGACTATTAGTGTTATGCGTAGGGTGTAGGTTGCAGTGAATGCTGTGGCTAGAAGGGTTAGGGCGAGTGCTCAGGTGTTTAGGTATGAGGTGTTTAGGCTTTCGATGATTAGGTCTTTTGAGTAGAATCCGGCTAAAAAGGGCGTTCCTATTAGGGCCAGGTTGCCGATGGTTAGGCATGTGGTGGTTGTGGGGAGTAGTTTTTGTAGTCCCCCCATTTTTCGAATGTCCTGCTCTCCATTGAGGTTGTGGATAATTGATCCGGAGCAGAGGAATAATATGGCTTTGAAAAAGGCATGTGTAGAGATGTGGAAGAAAGCTAGTTGAGGGAGGTTTAATCCAATAGTGACCATTATGAGTCCTAGTTGACTGGATGTGGAGAAAGCAATGATTTTTTTGATGTCGTTTTGTGTTAGGGCACATGTAGCAGCGAATAGGGTGGATAGGGCGCCAAGGCATAAGCATGTGGTAAGGGCTGTTTGGTTGTTTATAAGTATTGGGTGCATGCGGATGAGTAGGAAGATTCCGGCTACTACTATGGTGCTGGAGTGTAGTAGGGCGGAGACTGGGGTTGGGCCTTCTATAGCAGCTGGTAGTCATGGGTGTAGGCCAAATTGGGCTGATTTGCCGGTGGCCGCAAGGATAATGCCTAGTAGGGGGAGTGTTGGGGTGTAGGTGGTGGAGAAGGCTTGCTGAATTTCTCATGTGTTTAGGGTGGAAGCGAGTCATGCTATGCTTAATATAAGTCCGATGTCTCCGATGCGGTTGTAAAGAACGGCTTGTAGTGCGGCGGTGTTTGCTTCTGCACGTCCTTGTCATCATCCAATTAGTAGGAAGGATATGATTCCTACTCCCTCTCAGCCGATGAATAGGAGGAATATGTTGTTGGCAATGGTTAGGGTTAGCATAGCGATTAGAAATATTAAAAGGTATGAGAAGAATTTAGTAATGTAAGGTTCTGAGGCTATGTATCAGGTTGCAAATTGTAGGATAGATCATGTTACGAATAGTGCGATTGGAAAGAATGTTATGGAGTATTGGTCTATCTTGAGGCTAATTGGGATTTTGAAGTTTATGATGAATTTTCATTCTCAGTGGGAGATAATGCTCTCTGCGTTTGAGTGTATGAAAATTGTTATTGGTACCAGGCTGATTCAGAAGGCAGTTTTAATGGTGTTGGTGATAGTGGTTGGGGAATTTTTGTAGTTTTTTGAGAAGAGGGGGAGTAGGATTGGTGTGATGATGGTCGTCAGGGTGAGAAGTATTAAGGTGTTGAGGAGTAGAATGGTTTCCACTACTTTTACTTGGATTTGCACCAAGATGAGTGGTTCCTAAGACCAATGGATTGCTGTTATCCTTTAAAAGTAAGGGGGCTGAGGTTTTAGACTCAGATGCAAGAATTAGCAGTTCTTGCTGGTTGAACCGCCCCTCGGCAGGTAAGAAGGGTTTAACTTCTATTTTTAGAATCACAGTCTAATGTTTGGGTTGAAACTATACTTGCATGAGATGAGTCCTGAGATTAGTTGTGGTTTTAGGATTAGTAGAAGTAGAGGGAGAATGTGGAGGGTTATTAGTAGATGTTCGCGTGTGTTTGAGTTTTGGATAGATGTGATGTGGGTGGGTAGTGTTCCTCGTTGGGTTATTAGGAGTATGTATAAGGTGTATGATGCAGTTAGTAGTGTTGCGATTCCAGTGAGAATGATTGTGAAGGTGGATCAGTTGAATAGTGCAGTTATAATGGTTAGTTCTGCTATAAGGTTTGTGGTTGGAGGAAGTGCTATGTTTGTTAGGTTGGCTAGGAGTCATCAGACCGATATTAGGGGTAAGAGGGGCTGTAAGCCTCGTGTTAGGAGGAGAATTCGGCTATGTGTTCGTTCATAGTTGGTATTGGCTAGGCAGAATAGTATTGAGGAGGTTAATCCATGTGAAATTATAAGGATTATTGCTCCTGCAAATGATCAGTGGGTTTGGATTATGCTTGCAGCGATAACTAAGCCTATGTGACTTACGGATGAGTAGGCGATGAGGGATTTCAAGTCCGTTTGGCGTAGGCAGATTGAGCTGGTTATTAGTGCACCTCATAGGGCTAAGGTGAGGAATGGGTAGTGTAGGTTGTTTGAAGGGGGATATATTAGCATGGTGATTCGTATGATGCCGTAGCCCCCTAGTTTTAGAAGAAGGGCGGCTAGCAGTATGGATCCTGCGATTGGAGCTTCAACGTGGGCTTTTGGTAGCCATAGGTGAAGTCCATATAGAGGGGATTTTACTATGAATGCTGTTAGTAGAGCTAGGCTTGATAGGAAGTTGGTTCAAGGGCAGGTGAGGGTGGGGGTAGTTAGTCCAAGTATCATAAGATGTAGGGTACCAGTTTGTGTGTGTAGGTGGAGGATGGCGATTAATAGTGGTAGGGAGCTAATTAGGGTGTAGAATAGTAGGTAAATTCCGGCGCTTAGTCGTTCTGGTTGGTTTCCTCATCGTGTGATTAGGATTAGTGTTGGGATTAGGGTTGCTTCGAATGCAATATAGAATAATATTAGTTCTGTAGTTGAGAAGGCTAAGATAATGAACGGTTGAATGGTGATTAGGGATGTGATGAAGATTCGTTTTCGTGCTAGGGGTTCGTGTTGTAAGTGATTTTGGCTTGCTATAATTATGAGGGGTAGTAGTCAGCAGGATAGTACTAGTAGTGGTGATGAGATTTGGTCGATGCCGGTTCATTGGGTTAAGTTTTTATAGGGATAGTAGGTGGGGGTGAGTCATTGTAGGCTGATGAAGGCGATTAGGAGGCTGTATGAGGTGGTGTTTGTTCATAGTGATTTGGAGGGGGATAGGAGGGCTGTTGGGAGTAGTATGATTGTAGGGATGATGATTTTTAGCATTGTAGTAGATTTAGGTTATGTAGGTGGTCGGAGCCGTGGGTTCGTGTTGAGGCTACTAGCATTGCTAGGCCTGTGCCTGCTTCACAGGCTGAGAATGCTAGTATAAGCACAGGCATTAGGGTGGGGGATGTTGTTTGGTTTTCGATGGGTCAAGTTGATAGGGCTACATATAGGGATAGTATTATGCTCTCTAGGCAGAGTAGGGCAGAGATTAGGTGGGTTCGGTGGAAGGCTAATCCTAGGCTGCTTAGGGTGAAGGCTGAGTAGAAACTTAGGTGAAGAAGTGACATAGAGAGAGTCATAGGGTTGGTCTATGATTTGTTGAGCCGAAATCAACTGTCTTTATTAGACTAACTCTCTTTAGTTTATTCTGCTCATTCTAAGCCCCCTTGTATTCACTCGTAGATTAGTCCTAGTGTGAGTAGGATGATAATGGTGGAGGTTCAGATTAGGGTGGAAGTGGGGGATTGAAGTTGGATGGCTCATGGGAGGGGAAGAAGGAGTGCGATTTCTAAGTCGAATAGTAGGAATAGGATTGCTACTGAGGAAGAATCGGATTGAGAATGGTAGGCGTGCGGATCCGAGTGGGTCAAAACCGCATTCATATGGGGATAGTTTTTCTGAGTCCGGGTTTATTTGGGCTAGTCAAAAGTTTAGTGTGGTTAAAATAATGCTTAGGGTGAGTGACAGGGTGAGTATAAACGTGATTATGTTGATTGCTCTTCTCTGGGGTTACACCAGATTTTAAAGATTGGAAGTCAATTGTAATTATTATACTAGAAGAGCAAGATCCTCATCAGTAGATAGTTATATAGAGGAATAATCAGATGACGTCTACGAAGTGTCAATATCAGGCTGCTGCTTCGAATCCGAAGTGGTGGTTAGATGTGAAATGGTATTTGATTAGGCGTAGTAGGCAGACTGAGAGGAAGGAGGATCCGATGATTACATGAAGTCCATGGAATCCTGTAGCGACGAAGAATGTTGAGCCGTATACACCATCAGCGATTGAGAATGGGGCTTCGTAATATTCTGTTGCTTGAAGTGCTGTAAAGTAGAATCCTAGGAGGATTGTTAAGGTTAGTGCATGGATTGCTTGTTTTCGGTTAGCTTCTGTAATACTGTGGTGTGCTCATGTTACGGTGACGCCGGAGGCTAGTAGGATGGCTGTGTTTAGTAGGGGGACTTCTAGGGGGTTTAGGGGTTTAATTCCTGTGGGTGGTCACTGCCCCCCTAGTTCTGGGGTAGGGACTAGGCTGGAGTGAAAGAAGGCTCAGAAGAAGCCTAAGAAGAAGAATGCTTCTGATGTAATGAATAAGATTATTCCATATCGCAGGCCTTTTTGGACTGTGGGGGTGTGATGTCCTTGAAATGTGCCCTCTCGTACAATGTCTCGTCATCATTGGAGTATGACTAGGCTTATAGATAGTAGGCCTAGGGTTAAAAGTTTGGTGGAGTTGTAGTGGAACCACATGATAAGTCCAGAGGTGGTAAGTAGGGCGGCGGCTGCCCCAAAGATAGGTCATGGGCTTGGGTCTACTATGTGGTAGGAGTGTGCTTGGTGGGCCATTAGATATTTTCTTGTAAGTATAGGCTTAGTAAGAGGACGAAGACGTATGCTTGGATTATGGCTACAGCTACCTCTAGGATGGTGAGTAGGAGTAGGATAGATGCGGTTAGAATGGATACGGTTGGGATGATGGGCAGTAGGGCGGTTGTGGCTGTTGAAATTAATTGGATTAAAAGATGACCTGCTGTGAGGTTTGCTGTGAGGCGTACTCCTAGTGCTAATGGGCGAATGAGTAGGCTGGTAGTTTCGATTATAATTAGGGCTGGGATTAGTGGTGTGGGGGTGCCTTCTGGTAGGAGGTGACCTAGGGAGGTTGATGGTTGGTTGCGTAGGCCTGTAAGTAGGGTAGCAAGTCAAAGTGGGAAAGCTAGTGCTATGTTTATGGATAGTTGGGTGGTTGGGGTAAAGGTATAGGGAAGTAGTCCTAGTAGGTTGATTGTAAGAAGAAATATTATGAGTGAGGTTAGGATTAGGGCTCATTTGTGGCCTCCTTTGTTTAGTGGTAATATGAGTTGTTTAGTGATTAGGTGACAGAATCATAGTTGGAGGGTAGAGAGTCGGTTGGTGATTCATCGGTTGTCTGGGGAGGGGAGTAGTAGGGCGGGAAAAAGTATTGAGAGTAGGATTAATGGGATTCCTAGGAGGCATGGGCTAGTGAATTGATCGAAGAAGCTTAGGTTCATGGTCAGGTTCAATGGGCAATTTTAGTGGTTGTGTGGGTTTTGTTGTGGGGGTGGTTAGTGGGGGTAAATGTTAGTAGTTTTGGCTGGATGATGAGTGTGAAGATCATTCAGGACGCTAGTATGGTAAGAAATCATGGGTTTGGGTTGAGTTGTGGCATTTCATTAAGGAGGGGTGATAGTCCTCTATCTCTAGCTTAAAAGGCTAGTGCTGGTGCATAGCTTCTTAATGATTAGGATGATAGTAGTGAGGATCAGTTTTCAAAATGGGTAAGGGGGGTAGACTCTACTACAATTGGTATATAGCTATGGTTGGCCCCGCAGATTTCAGAGCATTGGCCGTAGAAGATTCCTGGTCGGGTAGTGATGAATGATGTTTGGTTTAGTCGTCCTGGGATGGCATCAGTTTTCACCCCAAGGGATGGAATTGCTCAGGAGTGTAATACGTCCCCAGCGGTTACGATAATGCGAATAGGAGACTCTATGGGAATAACAACTCGGTGGTCAACTTCTAGGAGTCGGAAGTGTCCTGTTGGGAGTTCTGTTGTTGGGATTATGTAAGAATCGAATGTTAAATCTTTAAAGTCTGTATATTCGTAGGTTCAGTACCATTGATGTCCGATGGCTTTCAGGGTTAGGTCGGGTTCGTCGATTTCGTCTATTATGTAGAGGATTTGTAGGGATGGGAGAGCAAGAAGAATGAGGACAATGGCTGGTAGGATTGTTCAAATTAATTCGACTTCTTGTGCATCTACGGTGTTTGAGGATAGTTTTTCTATTAGTATTAGTGCTAATAGGTAGAGGACTAGGCTGCAGATTGCTAGTGCAACTATGAGGGCGTGGTCGTGGAATTCGATGAGTTCTTCTATGATTGGGGAGGAGGCGTCTTGGAATCCAAATTGTGAATGGTTGGCCATGTGAGATGTACAGGATTTTCACCTGTGATTTAGGCTTGACAAGGCTATGTAATGGGTTTACTAACGTCTCATAAGAAAGAAGCATGAGTGGTTTAATGCGGTTGGCTTGAAACCAGCATATGAGGGTTCGACTCCTTCCTTTCTTGGACTTGGACGAAAGCTGGTTCTTCGAAGGTGTGGTATGGGGGTGGGCAGCCGTGGATTCATTCAATATTGGTGGTTGTTAGTTCTGGTTGTGAGATTGGGCGTTTTGAGGCGAATGCTTCTCAGATGATGAACATTATCATGATTACAGCTGTTATGGAAATTAAGGAGCCGATAGAGGATATAGTGTTTCATAGGGTATATGCGTCTGGATAGTCCGAGTAACGTCGTGGTATGCCTGCTAGGCCTAGGAAGTGTTGTGGGAAGAAGGTTAGGTTTACGCCTGTGAATATAACCCCGAAATGGGCTTTGGCTCATGTAGGGTGGAGGGTGTATCCTGTGAATAGGGGGAATCAGTGGGTGAATCCTGCTAAAATGGCGAAGACGGCCCCTATTGATAGGACATAGTGGAAGTGTGCGACTACGTAGTATGTGTCGTGTAGGGCGATGTCTAGTGAAGAGTTTGCTAGAACAATACCTGTGAGTCCTCCAATGGTGAACAAGAAGATAAAGCCCAGGGCTCATAGTATTGGTGGATCTCATTTGATTGTACCTCCGTGTAGTGTTGCTAGTCAGCTGAATACTTTGATACCGGTTGGGATGGCAATAATTATGGTGGCGGATGTAAAATAGGCTCGAGTGTCTACGTCCATTCCCACGGTGAATATGTGGTGAGCTCAGACAATAAAGCCCAGGAATCCAATTGATAGTATGGCCCATACTATTCCTATATAGCCGAATGGCTCTTTTTTGCCAGCATAGTACGTTACTACATGTGAGATGATTCCGAAACCTGGTAAAATTAAGATATAAACTTCTGGGTGGCCGAAAAATCAGAATAGGTGTTGGTATAGGACTGGGTCACCTCCTCCAGCAGGGTCGAAGAATGTGGTATTTAAATTTCGGTCTGTTAGTAGTATGGTGATGCCAGCAGCGAGAACTGGAAGTGATAGAAGCAGTAGAACGGCAGTAATAAGTACTGATCATACGAACAAGGGTGTTTGGTATTGTGAAAGGGCGGGGGGTTTTATGTTGATGGCGGTTGTGATGAAGTTGATTGCACCTAGGATGGAGGATACGCCTGCCAGGTGGAGAGAGAAGATGGCCAGGTCTACTGAAGCTCCAGCATGGGCTAGGTTGCCGGCTAGAGGGGGGTAGACAGTTCATCCTGTGCCTGCTCCTGCTTCTACTGTGGAGGATGCGAGAAGGAGTAGGAATGAGGGGGGTAGTAGTCAAAAGCTTATATTATTTATGCGTGGGAATGCCATGTCAGGTGCGCCAATTATGAGCGGGACTAGTCAGTTGCCAAAGCCGCCAATTATGATTGGCATTACTATGAAAAAGATTATTACAAAGGCATGGGCAGTGACGATTACATTGTAGATTTGGTCATCGCCTAGTAGGGTTCCTGGTTGGCCTAGTTCTGCACGGATGAGAAGGCTGAGTGCGGTACCAACTATACCTGCTCATGCACCGAAGATTAGGTATAGGGTGCCGATGTCTTTGTGGTTGGTTGAGAATAATCATCGGTTGATGAAAGTCACAGGTAAGATGGCTGAGTGTTAAAGCGTTAGGCTGTAGTCCTTTTTACAGAGGTTTAATTCCTCTTCTTATCGGCTCTGTAGTGAAATTCATGGTGAGTTGCAAGCTCGTCGATGTGCATTGAAAGTGTACCGGAGCCTGATTAGACGGAAGCCTGTTGGTTTAGGCGTCTAGCTGTTAACTAGAATATTGTGGGATCGAGGCCCATCTGTCTAGTGTAAGGCCCTAGCTTAATTAAAGTGTCTGGGTTGCATTCAGGAGATGCAGGTTAGTGTCCTGCGGGTCTTAGCAGAAACTAAGAGGGTTTAACTCTTGTTTAAGGCTTTGAAGGCCTTCGGTTTAAGGTGATCCTAAGTTTCTAGATGGTGGTGAGAATTATTGGTGAGAGCGGTAGAAGTGAGATTGACAGGGAGGTGAGGATGGAAATTGAGGTGTTTGTAAGTTTATTGGTGTGTCATTGTTTTATGTGGTTTGTGGAGTTTGGGGGGAGTGTGATTGTTGAGTAATATGCGAGGCGGAGGTAGAAGAATAGTCCAAGTAGTGATAGTATAGTGATGATTGTGGCTGTTGGGGTTATTTCTTGTTTAGTGAGTTCTTGGATGATAAGTCATTTGGGTAGGAAGCCTGTAAGTGGAGGAAGTCCTGCTAGTGAGAGTAGAGTAAGCATCAGAGTGGCATTTAGTGTGGGGGCTTTTGTTCATGAGACTATTATTGTTGATATTTTTGTTACCTTGGTTGTATTAAGGGTCAGAAATACGGTAGCAGTTATTAGTGAGTAGAGATAGAAGGTTATTAGAGTTAATTTTGGGTTGTAGATGATAATGACGGTTATTCAACCGAGGTGGGAAATTGAGGAGAAAGCTAAGATTTTTCGAATTTGTGTCTGGTTTAATCCCATTCAGCCACCTAGGGCTGTTGAGGCAATAGCCATGGTGACCAGTAATGTTGGGTTTAAGGAGTGGGATGTTAGGAAAAGGATGGTGATTGGTGGGAATTTTATTATTGTGGATAGTAGAAGGGCAGTGGTTAGGGATGAGCCCTGAAGTACTTCTGGGAATCAGAAGTGGAATGGGACTAGTCCAAGTTTTATTGCGATCGATGTTGTGAGCAGTAGGCATGCTATCGGGTGGGTTAGTTGAGTAATGTCTCATTGCCCTGTGAATCATGCATTGATTGTACTTGAGAATAAGACTATAGCTGAAGCGGCTGCTTGTACTAGAAAATATTTGATTGAGGCTTCAATAGCTCGTGGGTGGTGGGATTTTGAGATAAGTGGGATGATGGCTAAGGTGTTGATTTCCAGGCCAGTTCAGACTATTATTCAATGGTTGCTTGAAATTGTAATGGTTGTTCCTAGGAGTAGGCTTAGGGAGAAGATTAGTTTTGCATGTGGATTCATTAGTAGGGGAAGGGGTTAAACCATCATTTTCGGGGTATGGGCCCGATAGCTTTTTTAGCTGACCTTACTAGGAAATAATATAAGGGAAGTATAAAGAGTTTTGATCTCTTTTGTGTAGGTTCGAATCCTACTTTTCTAAGCCTTTCTTAGGAAATGAGAGGGCTGGTATACCTCTATGTTCACTTTATCATAGTGACCCTTTAGTGTTCAGGCACATTTCCTTAAGTAAGGGGGTAGGCCTGCGTAGCAAATTGGTATGCTAGTGTGTCAAAGACATAGTGCCAATGTTAGAGGAAGAAAGTTTTTTCATAGAAGGTGTATAAGTTGGTCATATCGGAATCGTGGGTAGGAGGCACGGATTCATAGGAAACCTGAGGAGAGGAGTAAGATTTTTGTTGCTAGGGCAATTGGGAATAATTCTTGTGGTAGGTTTAGTATGCTGGGGTTTAGGAATAAGATGGTTGTTAGTGTATTTATTAATATAATGTTCGCGTATTCAGCCAGGAAGAAGAGGGCAAATGGGCCTGCAGCGTATTCTACATTGAAGCCTGATACTAGCTCAGATTCTCCCTCTGTGAGGTCGAACGGGGCGCGGTTTGTTTCGGCGAGGGTTGAAATGTATCATATTATTGCAAGAGGTCAGGAGGAGAAGATTAAGTATAGTGGTTCTTGAGTGGTAGAGAGGGTGTTTAGGGTATAATTTCCGCTTAATATGATTACAGATAGGAGGATGATGGCTAGTGTTACTTCATAAGAGATGGTTTGTGCTACTGCTCGTAGGGCCCCGATTAGGGCGTATTTTGAGTTGGAGGCTCAGCCTGATCATAAGATTGAATATACAGCTAGGCTTGATATGGCTACTAAAAATAGAAGGCCTAGGTTTAAGTCAGTTAGGGAGAAGGGAAGGGGGAGTGGAATTCAGATGGTGATTGCTAGTAGGAGGGCTAGCATGGGGGTTATGATAAAAAGGAGTGGGGATGAAGTAGAGGGGCGAATAGGCTCCTTAATGAATAGTTTGATTCCATCTGCCACGGGTTGGAGCAGTCCGTAGGGGCCTACAATGTTTGGGCCCTTTCGAGCTTGTATATAACTTAGAACTTTTCGTTCTACTAATGTTAGGAAAGCTACTGCGATTAGGATAGGGATAGCGTAGGCTAGGGCTATAATGAGGTATGTTAGGATGTGGGACTGTGTCATTGGGCTAGGGAGAGGATTTGAACCTCTGCGTAAAGGGCTTAAGCCTTTTGCATTTGCCGGGCTCTGCCACACTAGCGGTCCTTTTCTAGGAGTTGGTTGAGTGGCTTTTTAGTAATTTAGTTGAACTCATTACTTGTAGGGGGGGCGTACTTGTGGCATTGGCCCCACTTTCCCGGTCCTTTCGTACTAGGGAAAGTCGGACACAGATAGAAACCGACCTGGATTGCTCCGGTCTGAACTCAGATCACGTAGGACTGTTAATCGTTGAACAAACGAACCCTTAATAGCGGCTGCACCATTAGGATGTCCTGATCCAACATCGAGGTCGTAAACCTCCTCGTCGATGTGGGCTCTTGGAGGAGATCGCGCTGTTATCCCTGGGGTAGCTTGGTTCATTGGTCAAATGTATTGGGTCTGGTTGCTGTTAGCATGTTGAGGGGTTGCTCTTGATTAAGAGGTGTGGTCTTGTTTTTGGAGGGTTTGTTTTTCTCCAAGGTCGCCCCAACCGAAAAATACGGGCCAGTGTATATTTGTAATGGGCCTAGTGTGGGGGTTAGGTTTAGTGTGCGGTGGCCGTTGATTTTGAAGTTCCACAGGGTCTTCTCGTCTTGTGTAGTTATTCCTGCTTTTGCACAGGGAGATCAATTTCACTGATTATCTGTAAGAGACAGTTAGAACCTCGTTTAGCCATTCATACAAGTCTCGATTTATGGGACAATTGATTGCGCTACCTTTGCACGGTTAGGATACCGCGGCCGTTAAACATTATGTCACTGGGCAGGCATCACCTTCAATACTTGGTTGGCTGAAGGCTATGTTTTTGGTAAACAGTCGGGCTCTGAGTTTGCCTAGTTCCTTTTACAGATTTTAATCATTCTAGTTGTGCGCTCCTGAGTTGGGGTAACAGCTGAGTGTAATACTTTGGTCTTGTTTTAGTTGTGGTATTATAGTATGTGCCTGTTAATAATGTGATGATGTAAGTTTGCGCTTAAGAGGGGTAGGCCCCCAGTTACTCATTCTAGCATTAATTCTCCTATTGTGATAGGTTGGCCTGTTAGTGTATAAGGGAGTCATGTTGTGTTCATATTTTTGTGCGTAGAGCTTTGACGCATTCTTTGTTGGTGGCTGCTTGAAGGCCTACAGTGTTTTAGGGGAGAGATTAATGGTTATCCTCTAGGAGAGACTGTGGTCTTTTTTAAAGGAGCTGTACCTCCTTTAAGTATCTCTTGGATGCTACATGTGGGCTGGGTTTAGTATCCGGGGGGAGGAAGTCATCCAAGGGGGAACTTAGATTCGTCTCACAGGCAACCAGCTATCACCCAGCTCGGTTGGCTTTTCACCTCTACTAGCAAGTCGTCCCACTCTTTTGCAACAGAGACGGGTTCGCTCAAGTAGCTGCTTGCAAGTAGCTCGCTTGGGTTTCGGGATGGCAAGCTTAAGTTCTTTTTGCTTGGTTATTCTTGCTAAATCATGATGCAAAAGGTACAAGGGCTTATCTTTGCTGTCTATTGCTTGGCTTTTCATTATTATTTCAGCTTTCCCTTACGGTACAGACTAACTATTGCGTCGAGCAGTGGTCTTTTCTATCGCCTATACTGGGTTTAATAGAATGTTTTGGTTTAAATGAATGAGTGGGTTTGTTTAGTTTGATTTTAGTTGGTGTGGTCGAGCTAGTGTGGGCTTCAAGACGATCTGGTGGGTGGCAGATATCTTTCAGGTGTAAGCTGAGTGCTTTACGTTATAGCTACGTCTTGTTATGCTAAGTACACCTTCCGGTACACTTACCTTGTTACGACTTACCTCATCTTCAGCTGAAAGGTGTATTGAGTTATAGGGGCTTATAGCTTGTGAGGAGGGTGACGGGCGGTATGTACGTGCCTCAGAGCCGACTTAAAGTGGACATTATTGTTCCGCTTTACTGCTAAATCCGCCTTTTGGGAGTGGTTTCACACCCCCTTCCGTGAATTTTCTATATTAGAAAATGTAGCCCATTTCTTCCACTCCATGGGCTATACCTCGACCTGTCTTATTAGTGGGTTGAATTGACTATTGTGCCCACTGCTTTACTTTCAAAGGAGGTGGGCTGGCGACGGCGGTATGTAGGCTGCCTGGGCAAGGAGTGGTCGGGTGTATCGTGGGTTATCGATTATAGAACAGGCTCCTCTAGGTGGGTTTGGGGCACCGCCAAGTCCTTAGAGTTTTAAGCGTTTGTGCTCGTAGTTCTCGGGCGGATGCTTTGGTGGGGTAAGCATCAGGATTTAGGGCTAAGCATAGTGGGGTATCTAATCCCAGTTTGGGTCTTAGCTTTCGTGGATGTAGTAAATCATAGGGTGCTGAGATCGTTTTAAGGGGGATCCTAGGTGCACCGTGGGCTTATGACGGCTCAGTTGCATTTTGATCTTAGTCTTCTGGATAGTATGACACCACGCTTTACGCCGTATAACCAGTTAATTTGGGTTTCTTGTGTGACCGCGGTGGCTGGCACAAGATTTACCAACCCTAGGAGGTCGCTATAACTAAGTCAAGTTTTCACTTATTGCTTAATGTTAATTACTGCTGAATACCCGTGGGGGCGTGGCTAAGCAAGGCGTCTTGGGCTACAATTAAGTGTGCCTGATGCCCGCTCCTTTTGTCTTATTAAGAGGTTAAGGGCATTTACACTGGGATGCGGATACTTGCATGTATATGTTTAGCGAGAATTAACGGTAAGGTTAGGACTAAGTCTTTTGCCCCCAGGTGTGGTGCAAACGACCATCTTGGCAGCTTCAGTGCCATGCTTTGTTATTAAGCTATGGGAGC